TTCTACAGTTGGTTACTTTTTTTTATTACAAATAGCAACAATATCTTTCTTTATTCTCCCCTCAAATAGAATACTAAGCCGGGGGTTTTATGAAAAAACCTAAAGCCCCTTATCGGATTTGAACCGATGACTTACGCCTTACCATGGCATTACTCTACCGCTGAGTTAAAAGGGCCCACTTGGTTTAACTCCCGAGTAAGTCACTCTAGGGATAAGATAGATCTATGTATATATATTATATATTAAGTACATTCAATAAAGTCATAAAGGCCGGCGGGCCGGTGGCCCGTTCCAGAAAAGAAATGATCAATTTCATTTTATTTATTCCGCGAGTATAGGGCAAGAATGGTTTGTTGGATTTGATAAATATCAATGCAACGAATTGTTTCAAGACCGATCCTAAATTACTTTTCTTTTATTTGACCCCTATATTAACATGATTGATACATGTACTCACCAATTCGACATAGATCCAAATTTATCTTTATGAACCATTCATTCTAATCGCTATTATTATTCTATAAATTAAATGACGAATCAAAAAATTCTATGGAATCATGAAAGGCAGAAGGATCGGCGGATCTAGTCATTATATTGACAATTGCAAAAACTGTTCATACTATAAACCATAGTATGATGACGGTCGAGCAGGCGTGCCCCCATCGTCTAGCGGTTTAGGACATCTCTCTTTCAAGGAGGCAGCGGGGATTCGACTTCCCCTGGGGGTAGGGATACTACGAAAGGAATTTGATTTGATTATGGATTATCAATAAGTCTAGAATTTACTCTTCTTGGGTCGATGCCCGAGCGGTTAATGGGGACGGACTGTAAATTCGTTGGCAATATGTCTACGCTGGTTCAAATCCAGCTCGGCCCAAAAAATTTGCAGACTCGCCATGAAATGATATACCCATTCGTTTTCCATAAATGCCCGGAAATAAAGAAAACTGTCGGCTATATCCCTCAACTTTTATTTATTTGCTTGTTTCCCGATATAGATTATCAATCGATTTGACAATAGCAAAAGGATTGCTAGTGATTCCGATTCCTGATTCATGTCACCCTCACGAAAGTGCGTATTCGTGTGGATATCAATATATCACTCGCATCTATATTACAACACGACGATTCGAAATAGAACTAAAATAAATGGTTTGAATTAAATCATAAGAATAATATATGCTATACAACTTCTGTCCCGGGGATTGTAGTTCAATTGGTCAGAGCACCGCCCTGTCAAGGCGGAAGTTGCGGGTTCGAGCCCCGTCAGTCCCGGCAGACCCGATAAATATTTAATTCATTTCCCTTTTTCTGTGAAAAAAGGGGACAGGGAGCAGAATTTCGTAGAACTTTATTTCTTTTTTTTTTTTTTTCGCATTTCTCAGCAAAGAAATCCTTAAATTCCCATTACATCTACCAATCCCAATTGATGGGAGAGAGACATATGCGGATTAGTACAATTCTTAATTTATATATTAAGAATTGTACGAGGTGCCGTACTGGGTCGGACTTTTCAATTGTTTTCGATCCGTATAATGGAACTCTTTTCTTAAATACATTAATTTACCATCGTTACTCTGATAGAATACTTTTCGGATTAAATGAAGTTTTTTTATTTTTGATTCCGATTGTGTGCAATCTCAATTATTAATTGGAAACAAATTATCTTATTCAAATTGTACACTCCACCTTTGATATATGTGTTCCAAAGAAAGAGGATATTCATTTAATAAAAGAAAGATTAAACAAGGATCCTGACCCTCTTAGCAAAAGAAAAGATCTTTTTTAGGCCCCCCTCGGGAAGGCAAATAAATAGTGAATTGAATTTGATGGAATATTAGATTTTGGATACTTATACCGGGACTTCCATCTTTATCAAACTTCTTTGTCTTCTAAGAAAATTAGATCATTAAAAGAACGGAGTTTAAAACTCAATTAACTTCTTTCCGTTTAACTTCTATTGTTTGGTTGGGTTTCTAACTACTAGAATCGAAGTGGAGAGGCGGTCAGATGATTGTATAAGGGAGGGGGCGGGGTTATGCTTATAGAAAATAAAGCATGGAAAAGAATGATAAATATAAAGAATTCCTGGTTGGATCGGGAATCCATTTTTGGATTCGGTATGGATAAAGGATCTTTCTATGTTATACTATTCAATTCTTGATGATGACTCCATTTGATAGCTTAGATATAGATATTGTTATTCATAATATTGAATATTGATTCGATTCAATATTATCGCGATGTAATTCAAATTTATCCCATTAAATTTAAAGGGCTAAAATTTTATCATTATCATCTCTATGGGATTAAATCCCGAGTTATTGCAAAGTAAAAAAAAAAAAAAGAAACAATGAGATTATGGAAGTAAATATTCTCGCATTTATTGCTACTGCATTATTTATTCTAATTCCGACTGCTTTTTTACTTATTATTTACGTAAAAACAATCAGCCAAAATGATTAATTTGAATGAAATTTGACTTCTTAGTTCTTATCAATGATTGAAGAAATAAAAAGCAATTCTAATTTCGCGTCTTAAATGAAATGATCGGGCTAGAATCAGCAGTATTCTATGAGATCCAACAGTATAGTATGTGGTAGAAAGAAATATACGAATCTTTCTACCATATACTAGATACTGTTTATTATGGTTATTATAGTGTATAAAGTTGTACTTTTATGGAGGCTTAATATAGATCAATCTAAAATATATTATATCTTCATCTATTTGATATTTGATTTGTAGGAATTCCATTCCATCCAATCGGAAAAAAATGGAAAAATAAATCTTACTCTTATGATTTCTATTCGAATTCCGAGATTTCAGATTTTTTTATTTCGAATATGAATCCGGGAATTAGTCGAAAGAATCAAATTAACGAAGAAAAATGGTATAAGAAACCAAGTAATCCTTTTTTTTTGCATTCCGAAGAAGTAATTGATTGAGCCGTTGACAGATGCTTCAAGGAGCTCTATGGGATGAGTATGGTAACTTTTGAAAAGGAGTAGTAAACGAAATCTTTATCTTTTAACTTTAACCATGATAGGAAATATGAAACAAGTCGATAAAACATAAATCAAATAAATTTCTAAAATAATAAAACAAGTGGTAAGTACACAATATGTGGCTCGCCCAAAGCAAGATCTTATTTTGCGTAGTATTTTATTGAGCAATCGCTATGTCTATGTTGTTTCTTATAAAACATATCTACTTAACTACTTTCTATTTGAACAGTAAAGAGGAAAACAAATAAAACAATTGATACAATACAGTTTGATTCCTCAACTCAATTAGTAGTACCCTTAGAGTCCACTTCTTCCCCATACTACGAGGGAAAGGGAAAATGTAAAGACTACCATTAACGCAGCCCAAGCGAGACTTACTATATCCATGTAAATTATGTCCCCTATCTCTATGAATATGAAGGAATATTCTTGTTCACTAATAATAGGGGAATCAACGGTGCAGAGTCAAAAAAAGGAGGGTTCTGAGCCAACCCAACACTATTGATGAACCAATCCAATAAATCCACTTAGAACGGGTTCTTATATGATTTGATTTCAAGTAGAATCGGTAAACATTAAGCACAAGCAAAAGAAAATAGGCAGTAACACCCTTGGAAAATATCAAGGAAATGTTATTAATGGAACGTATAGAATAATAAAACCTACTGTTTCTTTTATTGCCTTTCGTCTTCATAAATAAAAAATCAAAATAAGATCATTCTCCACCTCTATTTCTTATTGGAAATAATTTTGATTAAATGCCCGATCGCTCAGAAACTCTTTCGAGTTTGGATACAAAGTATCTTTTGCCCTTTCCACCACGACTCCAGATATTCCATTAGCAGGGGTAGGGCTATCAAGACTTCTCGCTTCCCTTCCACTCCACTACTAGTACTAGAGTCTTTCTTTATTCAAGGGGGTTTACAATCTTATTAGAAAACAAACCTACAGATGCTTAGAATCATGTAGCCCCCCCCCCGCTTCTGCCGGTGCTGGGGAAGAATTCATCGAGTTATATCAGCGGAACAGAGTAAGGAATTTGGTTTGGATTCTTTTGTTCATCAGGCGGCACCCGGATTTGAACTGGGGAAAAAGGATTTGCAGTCCCCCGCCTTACCACTCGGCCATGCCGCCAACACGATACAATACTTAAAAAAACCTCCCCTTTTGTTTTCTATTGAAAAATTCAATGTGGATTTTCAGTTACAAAAGCCAAAATTCCGCACAAATTGGAACCATTAACTATTGGCTGTGAATTCATAAAAAATTCTTAGATTTGAATTTCAAATTGTGTTTTCTTAATAACATAAGAAAATCCAAATTGCTATATAACTAATCAGTATTGAGATTCTTTTCATTTTCAATAACCTTCCTTCTTAATTTCAATTATAACAGCAATTGTGGGTATATGTAAACCCCAGAACAGAAATTGTTATGTCGATATCTAACCAGGTATCTTATTTATTGATATGATACCGATAGTAAATTAGCGTGCTTCCATTTTTCATTGAATATAAAATAGAAATTTTGATAAAGCACGACCCCAAAATATAAGGGATTCTCTATGTTTAATAAATACAACTCTTCCTACGTACTTCATTACATATATATTTTACGAATTTTACTAAAAAAAAGTAAAAATATCTCCCTTTTCTGCGAATCATTCATTTTTTGAACAATGGAATTCGCGAAAAAAAAAATCAATATTTTTGATTCTTTTGTCTTTTCTTTATATCAGCGAACCGATCAAATCTTGAATCCATTTTTTTCTGATATCCAGTCGGGTTGGAATATGTAATATCATAATAATGGTAAAAATGGAATCGTCTTTCTTTTGATATTCTATAACAAAGCTCCATAATATAAAATATAAGTATATTATCGATTTCAATTCCTTTTCATTTGTATCTGTTGTCCAATTTGAACAGAAAATTTTCTTTATTCCTCCGCGCATACATATTTCATACATTACATATATATGGAGTTGGGTAA